AAAAATACAGACATTTGTGGGTTCAATGCGAAAATTGTTATGGATTAAATTATAAGAAATTTTTGAAATCAAAAATGAATATTTGTGAACAGTGTGGATACCATTTGAAAATGGGTAGTTCAGAAAGAATCGAAGTTTTGATCGACCCCGGTACTTGGGACCCTATGGATGAAGACATGGTCTCTCTGGATCCCATTGGATTTCATTCGGAGGAGGAGCCTTATAAAGATCGTATTGATTCTTATCAAAGAAAGACAGGATTAACTGAGGCTGTTCAAACAGGCGTAGGTCAACTAAATGGTATTCCCGTAGCAATTGGGGTTATGGATTTTCAGTTTATGGGGGGTAGTATGGGATCCGTAGTCGGGGAGAAAATCACCCGTTTGATTGAGTACGCTACTAATCAATTTCTACCTCTTATTATAGTGTGCGCTTCGGGGGGAGCGCGCATGCAAGAAGGGAGTTTGAGCCTGATGCAAATGGCTAAAATATCGTCTGCTTTATATGATTATCAATCAAATAAAAAGTTATTGTATGTATCAATCCTTACATCTCCTACTACTGGTGGGGTAACAGCTAGTTTTGGTATGTTGGGAGATATTATTATTGCCGAACCAAATTCCTATATTGCATTTGCGGGTAAAAGAGTAATTGAACAAACATTGAATAAAACAGTACCCGAAGGTTCACAAGCGGCTGAATATTTATTCCAGAAGGGCTTATTCGACCTAATTGTACCGCGTAATCTTTTAAAAAGCGTTCTGAGTGAGTTATTTAAGCTCCACGCCTTCTTTCCTTTGAATTCCAATTCAATCAAGTAGAGCGCACTAAGTTCAATTATTTTATTTGTAGCAAACAAAAAAAGTAGTTAGCTTATCCGAATCTTAGCTTATCGGAATCAAAGTAACTAAAAAGGGAGTTTTCTTTGGCGACCTAAGATCTAATTGTAGAAAGAATCAAAATCAAAAGTTGCGTATAACTCTTTTTTTTTACCTAGATTCCCGATTACTAATTAAGAAGTCTCTACCAACAAGATAAAAAGTGAGTTCTTCCTTTCGTGAAATTAGGAAAATAAAACGAATTTCATCTTACATATATAATCAAATTCAAATTATAGAAAAAAATAGATATATAGTTTTGTATCTTTCTGCATCTCCCGAAAATCCCGTTTTCACTAAAAATCCCGGTTGTGTCGTATTCTAATGAATCTTTCGATAATTTGTAAGAAACTCTTTATTAAATATTAAAATGAAATTCAAAGACAAGAACAAAACACAAAGAAACGAAGAAAAATAAAATGGATTATCATATGTATCTTTCATATAGATAGATGAATAAGTCCATTTATTTAGTTCTACATTCCTTGGACTTATTCTATATACTCACTTAGATACTTAATATCTCTAATCTACGAATTCATAATAATTACAATTATTAATTATAATTAGTATAAATATAAAATATGATATTAAAAAAAAATAAGAACAGGTACAAATAATAAATCGAGGTACCCCTTTTTATGACAACTTTCAATTTTCCCTCTATTTTTGTGCCTTTAGTAGGCCTAGTATTTCCGGCAATTGCAATGGGTTCTTTATTTCTTTATGTTCAAAAAAACAAGATTGTTTAGATCCGAGGGGACCCAGTCTCATTCTTTTTTTTTTTTTAACTTAGACTTGTAGCATAACACAGATAGTAATTTCGGAAAAGAAAATATAGTAGAACATGTGATTTCCGCCGAACATAAAGGAAAAAGCTCTTATGTCTGCAGAAAATGATCTATAGATAACTGAATTCTAGCCAGTTTCAAATAGATCAGGATCGCTGGATGCTTAAAATGTAAAGTTGGTGGATCTATATATATATCAATATGTATATTGGGATCATATGAGGGGTATGTTATTATTTTAGATCTAAACAATTTGATGAATTACTCCTAAAAGTTCCCATTAAACTAGTGCTAGTTCACATCAAACTAGTGCTAGTTGATGAAAGTTCATTCGGAAACAAAAAAAGTAAAGTCAAAATCATTTGGGGTATTCTCTCAATTTCAATAAAATGCAATCGGATCAAGTATGAGTTGGCGATCAGAAGATACATGGATAGAACTTATAACGGGGTCTCGAAAACTAAGTAATTTTTGTTGGGCCCTTATCGTTTTTTTAGGTTCATTAGGATTCTTGTTGGTTGGAATTTCCAGTTTTCTTGGTAGAAATTTGATATCTTTTGTTCCGTCTCAGCAAATCCTTTTTTTTCCACAGGGAATCGTGATGTCTTTCTACGGAATCGCGGGTCTCTTTATTAGTTCCTATTTGTGGTGCACAATTTCCTGGAATGTAGGTAGTGGTTATGATCGATTCGATAGAAAGGAAGGAATAGTGTGTATTTTTCGTTGGGGATTTCCTGGAAAAAATCGTCGTATATTCCTCCGATTCCTTATAAAAGATATTCAATCCGTTCGAATAGAAGTTAAAGAGGGTATTTATGCCCGTCGTGTCCTTTATATGGATATCAGAGGCCGGGGGGCTATTCCGTTGACCCGTACTGATGAGAATTTAACTCCACGAGAAATTGAACAAAAAGCCGCGGAATTGGCCTATTTCTTGCGCGTACCAATTGAAGTATTTTGATTTTGAGAAAAGGAACTGGGCGGAAGAACGAATGCTTTCTCGGCAGGAGGGAAAAAACGCAAGAATCCTGTTTTTCTATAACTAAATGATACTTTAGATGCAGATAAACCATATCTTGTAAATTATTTTCTTTGTCAATCGACCTTTTTACTTGTTTTGCCGTTTCTTTTTTTGACTATTACAATATCTTTCTCTCAATTATTCTATTCTTGACTATGGGGAATCGTTGGAATTTTTTTTTTGAAATACTGGATATTTTTATAGAATAAGGGGTTCTTTCGTCTCAAAATCTCAATAATATTCATTCCTTCAAAGTACTTCTTTCGGCCATTCATCGAAAGGAGACATTTGTTTGGAATTTGATGAATTGAGGTATCTAGCAACACTATTTTGTATTATTTCTTCAGTCGAACTTGAAGTGGAGTCTTAGTCTATTTCTGTATTCTTTCTAGATTCAAAACAAAATCACAAATAAAATAGATTCATAGGTTTGATGCCCTGTCTAGAACTCATGTTTGAAAGAAATATTCGATCACATAAAGTCCGACAAATGGAGTGGGTTAATTAAAAATTAACAGGCGAAAAATGGCAAAAAAGAAAGCATTCACTCCTCTTTTGTATCTTGCATCTATAGTATTTTTGCCCTGGTGGATTTCTCTCTTATTTACTAAAAATATGGAATCTTGGGTTATTAATTGGGCGAATATCGGCCAATTCGAAATTTTTTTGAATGATATTCAACAAAAAAGTATTCTAGAAAAGTTCATAGAATTAGAAGAAATCCTCTTCTTGGAAGAAATGATCAAGGAATACTCGGAGACATATCTACAAAAGCTTCTTATAGGAATCCACAAAGAAACGATCCAATTAATCAAGATACACAACGAGGATCGTATCCATACAATTTTACACTTCTCGACAAATATAATCTGTTTTGTTATTTTAAGTGGTTATTCTATTTTAGGTAATCAAGAACTTGTTATTCTTAACTCTTGGACTCAGGAATTCCTATATAACTTAAGTGATACAGTAAAAGCTTTTTCAATTCTTTTATTAACCGATTTATGTATCGGATTTCATTCACCCCACGGCTGGGAACTAATGATTGGTTCTGTATACAAAGATTTTGGATTTGGTCATAATGATCAAATTATATCTAGTCTTGTTTCCACTTTTCCGGTTATTCTCGATACTCTTTTTAAATATTGGATTTTTCGTTATTTAAATCGTGTATCTCCGTCACTTGTGGTTATTTATCATTCAATGAATGATTGATAAATGATCCACCAATATTAATCCAATTAGAACGTTTCTTACTTTGTAGTTCTACATAAGTATTAAAAACATTCTATCTAGGGGGTTTTCATACTATTTTTATAGTATAGTATTCCAGTAAAATAATTCCAATAAATAGCAGAATCGTGGATAGGAAACTATACTAGTGACCTACCCAATTTATTGTAGAAATTTTCAGACCAATGATTAGATTATGCAAACTAGAAATACTTTTTCTTGGATAAAGGAACATATTATTCGATCTATTTCCGTATCGCTCATGATATATATCATAACTCGGACATCCGTTTCAAGTGCATATCCCATTTTTGCGCAGCAGGGTTATGAAAATCCACGAGAAGCGACCGGGCGTATTGTATGTGCTAATTGTCATTTAGCTAATAAGCCCGTGGATATTGAGGTTCCACAAGCAGTACTTCCCGATACTATATTTGAAGCAGTTGTTCGAATTCCTTATGATAAGCAAGTGAAACAAGTCCTTGCTAATGGTAAGAAAGGGGGTTTGAATGTGGGGGCTGTTCTTATTTTACCGGAGGGGTTTGAATTAGCTCCTTCCGATCGTATTTCTCCCGAGATGAAAGAAAAGATAGGAAATTTGTCTTTTCTGAGCTACCGCCCTAATAAAAAAAATATTCTTGTAATAGGGCCTGTTCCCGGCCAGAAATATAGTGAAATCACCTTTCCTATTCTTTCCCCCGACCCCACTACTAAGAAAGATGTTCACTTTTTAAAATATCCTATATATGTAGGAGGAAATAGGGGAAGGGGTCAGATTTATCCCGACGGAAGTAAGAGTAACAATACAGTTTATAATGCTACAGGAGCGGGCATAGTAAGCAAAATCATACGAAAAGAAAAAGGGGGATATGAAATAACCATAACAGATCCATCGGATGGACGTCAAGTGGTTGATATTGTCCCTCCAGGACCAGAAGTTCTTGTTTCAGAGGGTGAATCCATCAAATTTGATCAACCATTAACGAGTAATCCTAATGTGGGTGGATTTGGTCAGGGAGATGCCGAAATAGTACTTCAAGATCCATTACGTGTCCAAGGTCTTTTGGTCTTCTTGGC